ATAAGCGGATAAGCAAAGATAAACAAAAATTCAAATCCAAGAATCGTTTCTAAATTTCTAGTCAATAGTTAAAGGTTCCGTTTTTTCGTCCTGAATTTTGACTTTTGTAACTTCGAATCCACATTTTCTTTTTCAATCTAATTTCAATATAATATAAAAGAAAGGGAAAGTTTTTAGATATTGTGTGTTTTGAGATACGATACATACAATCGAGGGAATGGATCCAATCAAAAAAAAAGGAAGGATTTCTTTTAGGCAAGGGATTAAAGAAAAGAAAAAGGAATTCAAAGTACAAAAAAACAAAAAAGCGAAAGGATTCTCATCTTTTTGTATCGTTTTGGCGGCATGGCCGAGCGGTAAGGCGGGGGACTGCAAATCCTCTTTTCCCCAGTTCAAATCCGGGTGTCGCCTGATCAACAAAAAATCTGAAATCCCTTATTCTGGTTTGCTGATTGATATAACTCGTCGAGTTTTCCCCAACAAAACAAAAACAAGTGCAGGAAAAAGGCTCTTGATACTTTTTTTCTTTTTGACTGTTGCGGAGAATTCAACTGATATATTATAATATTAGTGAACACTAATTCTTTTACATTTTTTCATATTCATAGAGATAGGGGACATTAGTGATATGGATATAGTAAGTCTCGCTTGGGCGGCATTAATGACAGTCTTTACATTTTCCCTGTCACTCGTAGTATGGGGAAGAAGTGGACTGTAGAAGTATTTTTAATTGATTTGAGGAATCAAACTGGATTTATTGTTTTCTCGATCGTTCTTTTTTTACTATTTAATTAGTTTTTACTTAATTAGTTTTTACTATTTACTACTGGGGGGAGGAATATATTCTATGAATAATACCCTTTCTCCATCACTGCAATACAGTTACTTCGCTTATTTTATTATTAAAAAAAAGGGGGGCACCAAAATGAAAACTTTTTTTTTCTTTAATCAAGAAATTTTTTGAAAACGTGAGTTTATGGGAACTGTTTTTGCCGTTTTTACGGCGGTTTGTACAGCCTACAATTTCTGGTTCCGGCTCGATCAGGAGTGCTATAAATAAGAAGATGTGGAAACTATTGTATTGGAAAAATTAGAAAAAGAACAATTGGAAAAAGAAAAATTGGAATAAAAAAAAGAGGAGAATTTGAAATCAGAAAAAAAAAAAGAAAAGTGATAAAGAATTAGAAATAAAAAATACAAAAAACGCAGCAAAATAAGAATCCAAAGCATATAAAATTTCGACCTAGGCCCCTTTACTTAATTTTTTTTTCAGAAGATACAATAAAACGGACTAATGGAAATTCTGAGAAGGGGGATTGATATCGGTCAAAGAGGATATGTCTATTGGATATATGGTAGAAAGAAAGATATTTTCTTTCTACCATATTAGCAGGTTTTAGAGAATACTGCTGATTCTAGTCCATTCATTAATCTTTGCTAAGAAGTCAAGTTTTAATCACTTTGACTGACTGTTTTTACGTATATTATAAGTAAAAAGGCGGTAGGAACTAGAATGAACAGTGCAGTAGCAATAAAAGCAAGAATGTTTACTTCCATAATTTCATTTTTTTTTACTTTACAATAACTCGGGATTTAATCCCATAGAGATGAGAAAATTGTCGCCTGTCAATTCAATGCCATGCAATGAATTACATTCCATTTCAAAGACATCGAAACGAATCAATATCATGAATAACAATATCTAAGCTATCAAATCGATTCACCGTCGAGAATTGAATAGTATAACATAGGAAGATCTTTTATCCACACCTAATCCAAAATTCGATTCTTGGTCCAACCAAAAGAATTTCTTTCCTTTATTTAGAAATTCTTGTCCTCTCTTTCTTTTCTATAACCTACTGCCTTTCGTGTACAATCAGTCTCATCTGACCGTTTTTCCACTTCCACAGTTTACAAATGATTTACAAATACAAATAAAAGAAGTGCGAGTCCCTGTAGAAAAGGATCAAGCTAATATTCCATCAAATTCACCAGTTTACTTTTTTGACAAGGACTTAAAAAAAAAAATAAACAAAGCAGTATGCAATTTGATTTGAATAAGATCGATTGTTTCAAATTAACTCTAATACTAGTAATTTTTAATTGTACAACAAAAGAAAACACGAAAGAAAGGGTAAAGACTCTTTGATTCAAAGCCTTCTCAAAGTCTTCTATCAAAGTAACTATGCTATGTTAAATTCATTTTGTATCATACAAGAAATGAATTTCATTTGTGTGTGTATATGCGTTCACAGAAAGCATAACAAACATATGTTACTCTATTCTATTATATACACAGATCGTGGACAATCGAAAAACCGCATCCGATACACGACCTCTTGGAATTCAAAATATGATGGATTCTACCAGTACTTGGATAAATTCACATATCTTTCTCTGTGCCATCAATTGGTACTGATTAAAGGAATGAAAATTACCATATTTGTTTGATCAGAAATGAGAAAAAAGAAAAAAAAAAGAAGGATATCCTTGGGGATGAATTGCTGGTTTTTGTGTTATTGGATCCGTCGGGACTGACGGGGCTCGAACCCGCAGCTTCCGCCTTGACAGGGCGGTGCTCTGACCAATTGAACTACAATCCCGGTGAAATAAAGGAAAGTGTGCAGCATACATATTCTTATGCTTTCATTCAATCTTTTTTCGATTTCTTAGATTAGAAGGGACGTGCTGTACCAAACAGAAGTACGAGTGATCTAGTTTTATCCACACAGGTATGCACGTTAGTCAGAGCAGCAGGGATTACTAGTAACTAGTAATCCTTTCGTTGTTGCCAAATCGATCGATAATCCATTTTTCAATGATTTTTTCTTTTCCTTACTTTACCCTTTTCATTAAACTTTATATTTTCATTAAACTTTATATTTAGAAAACTCCTGATATGAATCTAGATGGGTATCATGGTCAGAATTTATGGAATAAATAGAGCAACTAAAAAAAAATAATAGTAGGGATGGATGGATCAGAATCAGAAAATTGAACTTGTTTATTCTTCCCCATTTGGCATTTCTGAAAAAAAATGGGTTATACCATTTCATGGCGAATCCGCGAATTATTGGGCCGAGCTGGATTTGAACCAGCGTAGACATATTGTCAACGAATTTACAGTCCGTCCCCATTAACCGCTCGGGCATCGACCCAGGACGAATCAATTCTAACTTTATTGATAATCCACGATCAACTTCCTTTCGTAGTATCCTACCCCCAGGGGAAGTCGAATCCCCGCTGCCTCCTTGAAAGAGAGATGTCCTGAACCACTAGACGATGGGGGCATACTTGCCTAACCGCCATCATACTATGTTCATAGTATGAGCAGTTTTTGGAAATTGTCAATATACAATAGAATGGAATGATATGACTAGACCCACCAGGCTTTCTTTTCTGATTTCTTTTCTGATTCCTTTTTTGATTCGGTATTTAGACTCATGAATCGAATCAGTCATTTTAATCGTCCCTCCATTGTATTATTCTTTATAGACTAACAGAAATAGAAAAATAAATTTCTATATTTTTGTAGTAGAGATACAAAAATATAGAAATTTATTACATACAATATTATTACATACAATAAGTATAATAAAAAAAGATAAAAAATAATAAATCATTTATCATTACCGCAGTCATCCATACAAACAGCTCTTCATTATATTGAAGATAATAAATACAAAGAAGGAAACAAGATTCTGTTAAACACGATAAAAAGTATATGGCCTTTGCGAGTTCGGGAATCGAGTCATGAAAAAGTAACCAAATTAAAAAAAAAAATAAGCATATAAAAACACCTTTTAATTTTAAGGGATTCGCTTGATTTTGTGTTACTTTCTACAATTTTCGTTAGCCTATATAATGTGTTAAGTAAATATAATGTGTTAAGTAAATAATTTGCATATGTTAAGCAAATTCACATTTTCATTTCGGAATAAGCCACCAGTAATTATGAGTCTACTGCATATACTTATATATGTAAATATCTATCTTTATATATGTAAATATCTATCTATTAGATGAGTCTACTGCATATACTTATATATGTAAATATCTATCTATATATCTATCTATAGATAGATATTTTCTGTCTAGTGATTCATTCAGTAATTGAATAAAACAGCCCTTTTAACTCAGTGGTAGAGTAACGCCATGGTAAGGCGTAAGTCATCGGTTCAAATCCGATAAGGGGCTTTGGCCTTCTTTTTTTTTTATAAAACTTCAGTGCAAAAGTAGTATTCATATGTAACCAAAGAAGAGAAATATTGTTGATATTTGTAATAAAAAAAATCATATATTTCGAAAAGAAAGTTGAACATTTTTTTAGTATAATATAATCAATAATGATAAGTTGTCTCTTGAATCGAATCGACAAATAACACAAATAAATAAAAAAAATCAATATAAATATACATAAAAAAATGAAATATAAATTTTGTATATTATTTCTCTATATTATTATATTATTATTTTATATTATTATTTTATATTAAGTATATTTTTATATTAAGGATTAATTAAGTATATTAAAAAAAGTATATTAAGTGTTAAGATTAATATTATATTAATTTAATCTATTTTTATTATATATAGTATTCTGATATATATATATATATATATTTCTGATTTTCTATCTTTCTATTCTATTTTTTTTTCATTATATTCTATATTCTTCCAATCAACTCCATTCTAAAGAGGTGTAAACATTATAAATCAACAAAAGAAAAAGTAAGTGGATCTAACCCATTGAATTGGAACTATATCCACTATTATGATATTAAAATTCGATCAAGGTGAAATTGGAACAGTAGATCTTTTTTTATTTCATATTTTTTTTGACTCCGCAAGAATCTGTCGATATTTCCGATTAAATCTTCTTGTTCCTAAATGTTCCATAGGAGTCAATTAATATTCTATTTCTCTATAGGGAAACGTTTATTTCAAGTTACAACCTTTTTCAATATCTTATCTTTCTTTGATTCCAGAGCACAACAAGA